TAGTGAAATCCTGCAAATAAAGCAAAAACGGCTCCCATAGAAAGTACATAATGGAAATGTGCTACCACATAATAAGTATCATGTAGAGCAATGTCTAGCCCAGAATTAGCCGGGACTATTCCAGTGAGTCCTCCTATGGTGAATAAAAAGATGAACCCTACAGCAAATAACATGGGTGTTTTGTATTGTATCGAGCCCCCCCACATGGTAGCGATCCAACTAAAGATTTTTATTCCTGTGGGGACTGCTATGATCATGGTAGCTGCGGTGAAGTAGGCACGGGTATCAACGTCTAAGCCCACAGTAAACATATGATGAGCCCAAACAAGAAATCCAAGAACACCTATACTGATCATGGCATAAACCATGCCTAGATACCCGAAGACCGGTTTTCCCGAAAAAGTCGAAACGATATGACTTATAATACCGGATCCAGGCAGAATGGGAATATACACCTCTGGATGACCGAAGAACCGAAAGAGATGCTGGTATAATATGGGGTCCCCCCCTCCTGCGGGATCAGAAAAGGTTGTATTAAAGTTTCGATCGGTTAATAACATTGTAATAGCCCCTGCCAGTACCGGAAGTGATAATAAAAGTGGGAATGCTGTTACTGGAACGGACCACACAAATAGGGGTGATCTATGCATAGTCATTCCAGGTCCACGCATGTTGGAGATAGTTGTTATAAAATTTATAGAACCTAAAATGGATGAAACACCAGATAGATGAAGACTAGAAATTGCTGAATCAACTGCTCCTCCAGAATGGCTGGTAATACCACTTAAGGGCGGATAGACCGTCCACCCAGTGCCGCTACCCACTTCTACTAAGGCTGAGCTTAATAGGAGCAAGAGACTTGGTGGCAACAACCAGAATGAAATATTATTTAATCGTGGAAATGCCATGTCAGGTGCACCTATCAGAATCGGAACAGACCAATTACCAGATCCACCTATCATCGCCGGCATAACCATAAAAAAGATCATTAAAAAAGCGTGAGCCGTTATTAAAACATTATAAAGTTGATGATTCCCACCAAGAATTTGATCGCCGGGTCGTGCTAATTCCATACGAATCAATACTGAGAAGCATGTGCCCATCACTCCAGCAATGGCACCGAAGATGAGATATAGAGTCCCTATATCCTTGTGGTTGGTGGAGAACAGCCATCGGACCGGATTTGTCATAAAATGGAGAATCTTTCGTTTCCTTCCTTATCAGAGAGGGGCCCCTTCTTAGGGAGCGGGGCTTTTTTCTTGAAAAAGAGGGAGTGAGAGGGTAAGGAAAGAGGGGTGGGGAAGGCAAAGGCTAATGAGATTAAAATAGTAATTAAAAAATATGTTGGAACTCGGCACTTTGTTGTCCCAAATTATTTAGATTCACCCATATTTGAAGAAGTTGATCCAATATTTCAGAATCCTGGTGTAACCGGGTGAGTGCGTCGTTCAGATTATGCGGGCTAGGAAAGGCCAACCCGAGATTATCACAATAGTTTAGCAATAATTCCTCTATTTTGGTTTTGATTTCCCCTTTAATAGTGTCGAAACACAGATCCCCCAACCGTTCTTCCCAAGAGTCTTCGGTTGTTCTAAGTCTACCAGCTTGAAATACAATGCGAGTGATGAGTGGTAAGCCGGCCACTCCGATTATTAGTAAAATCTCTCGACTCATTTCTGTTAAAAAATTGATGATAGTATCCATACAAAAATCCTAATTGCCATGACTCCGCTCCCCCAAAAAAAGAGAGACTTTCTTACTCGGTTGGTTGTTGACCAACAATTTCTTCATGGGACTTTGTTTTTGGGCACTACTTGAGCTAAGTCAAGCTTGGGTCGAGTGTTGTAAAGACTGGTTACCTAGTGATTTACAAGCAACCTTACTGCACACTTTCTATATCTTTCTATTATCGGCTGGATGCTATCGGAGAGAGAGCAATGGGAAGTTCAGTCAAAAGCATTTCCCGCGCACTCAATTCAGCAAGACGAATCTCTTTCTCTTGACTCATTACTTACTTACGCAATTTCGATAAGAGTCTAGCCAGCTCGTCTCTGCCTTGAGGCCAATAACCAGTGACTCTTTTGTTAACCACATGTAGAATATCTTGTGTAGTCGGGTAGGCTAACTAGAATCCATCTTTCCTTTAGTGTGTAACCGATTTATATATGTTAAGCTCCCCCTTTTTTTCTCTCCTTTTCTTTTGCATACTTCACTTAATCAGTTTAAACGGTGCTTGTTGCGGCGAATCCCTTCTTTTTGTCCAATTCCAACCTCGCCCTCGGACATTAACATAGATCCAGTTTAGGCAGCTTTCAGTCCTGGGAAAGGAAGGTAAGGTGAAATCCCGTTCGTATCTTAAGTATGTCAGTTCCTTCCTCAAGGAGCTCCCCATCAACAGCGGCGATAACATAAGACAAGGCTCCGCAAGACCCTTTCTCAAGTCCCCCATCTCGCTTGGGAAAGAAGGGCGGCTTGCTCACGAATGCCCTGTTAGAAGGCTTGAAGAGCTTAGTGTGAAACTCAGGATAACATTGGAAAAAAAGGAGGAGACGAAGATCGGCCGGCGAGAGGGTTCTCCGCATCAATATCCTAAATAAAGGTAGTGAGTGCATTGATGCAGAGAAGTTGGAATAGAGTCAGTGTGCCACGAGTGACTCCTTGTGCACCGTCGATCAGGGTTATTTTCACCATGAAAGAGATTAGGTTCTCGAAAGCGAGTGAAAGTAACCCTAACCTAGAACGAAGACTCAGAGCAAGCATTCGAAAATATACGATAGCACCATCTCTTCGCACTATGGGAGTAGCTTCCCAGCCTAACTGAGCAGTCTCCCGGCAGATAGTCACCTTTCCGAAATGGGTATCTTAAAACCATTGATTCAATTGCATCACAGTTGATTCTCGAACAAGAACAGCGCTTAGGTATTCAGTACGACCGCTTATTCCAGCAAGAACGATAACAGATGAAATAGTTAACAGGGCATTTTCTGCACCAGCCCTTTTTGTTCTTCCTCCAAGAGCGCTTCCTCTTGCAGTAGATATTCCATCTCTATCACTAGCAGCTTAACGTCCTTCTTCCTTCTCTGTGCGTGGGTTAGCCGGATAATTGTTCTTATTTCAAAGAATCGAGTTCTTTTAACTTTCACAACAGCGTATTCTTGCACAAAAGAGCGTATTCTGATTCACTTGCTAATCCCCTATTCCAACCTGCTGTTTTTATCTTATTTATGGGATAATTGCCATTTTCCGAATTCCAAGCCTTAGGGCAATCAGTTACTTGCCTTCCCCAGCGTCGAAGGTGCGTAGCGCACTATTCGTTTTCAGTAAAGTAGTGTACACCGCCAACAAAGACAAGCAATACAGGGTCTTCAAGGAAGAGGTTAGGTCCCTAGCTTCAGAAGTGGCAGCAAAGCACTTGGCTAAATTAAATCATCATCGGCAGATCAAAGCGCAGTAAATAGAGTCCCAGGTGCAGGAGAGGGAAAGGTAGCAAGATCTCAGCCAAATTGACAACAGATTCATGTTATCAAAGAGGAATTTCCCTCGAGCTGGGCATGAGCTATTCCCATCTAGTTACGCGTAGTGGGACTGCGAAAAAGTCTTCCTTTCACGATCGCCTTGCCTTTATGAAAGTACGCTGTACTGACCTTCCTTCCCCTAAGCCCAGGAAAATCAGTGAGTTGCCCCCCTCTTACTATTTACTTTCCTTCACTCGGGTATTTTAGTTCCACTACACTAAGATGAGAGAAGTCGGGATTTGTGGCCTACCCCGTATTTGCCTTCTATGCGCTACGAGCATCGACAAAGATCTCCTTTTAGGAATGGATTTTTGGCATCCTTCCTTCTTCGTGAGTTCGTATAAAACTGGTGAGTAAGCCCTTTCCTTCTGCCTTTGCTACCGACGGGCTATTCCCTTCTAAAGAATTTCATCCTTAAGCTGGATAGCCTTTCTTTAGGCTTAGTTAGTTAAGAGTACTCCCCCCTTGCTTTTGAGAGCAGTCCAATACCAGTTGATTCATTAGCAGGAAGAAATCCACTACGCTTTGTTTGATCCTGTTATTCATTCTTTACTTTAAGGCGGGTAAGATGCTAAGAGAGGAATCACTGCTTATCCATCAGATGTGACTTAACTACCTTCCCAGAACCCAGAGCATAGCCTTAGACTGATTCTTCTACCCTTCGTGCCTTCCCTATTTACTCCATGAATTAGCGTCGACCTCTCTTTTCAGCGTAGAAACTTGCAGGTTCGGGAGCTGAATCATCGTAGAAAAAACAAAAAATCCTCATGGAAGAAGAGTTTTAGCCAATGGAAGATCCACCATGGCTGGTGGAGAGATTGCTAATTCAATTCGATCGAGACAGCTGATGAGCCGAACTCCGACCGAGATGTATTTCATTTATCCCAATTCCGACTATACTGACTATACCTACCGGACTTACCGGAATGACTAAACCTGTCAAGTGACGCCCCCTATAGACGACGTAAAGGCGTCGACTCCGCAGGGCTGGAATGAGCTAGTATAACCCGGGGAGCTAGAATGACTGGACTAACTGGAGCTAGACTTTTTCACTCTTTCTTTATTCTATAACGTATTTCTTGGTCCTATTCTGTACCGCGGGATCAGTAAGAAATCCATCTATGTCTAAAAAGAAGGTTCATTTTTTAATGGACCGAGGAGAAGATTAGACTCACATTTTTGTTGGATGGAGCCATGCGCATGATTACCCTTGAAGGCACAGGGATATGATACCAGTAAGAGTAAGAAGTACTTTTTCCCGCCTTCCCTCTAATCCAGTTATCCGACTTCGGATAGCTCTTTTCCCTCACCAAGGACTACTTGCCCTAAAGACCCGGCCCTTCTTACTGTTCTCGAATCCCCTATTCGCATTCTTTATACGAAAGAGTTAATCCGATCAATAGCAAGTGTGCTGTGGGACTGATAGACTTTCCAGGGAAATCCCCTCACCTCAGAAGCTGTTTTCGCTTTATCCGCTCTTTGAGCTGCTAGAGAATGCCCTGCTATTGACTCAGCTGGAGGGCAGGATTGGGCACATGAAAGAGGTATTACCCGCTACGCCAGCAAAGGTACCCACAGACAGAAGAAAAAGGGGAATCCGGTTGGATCGAATTGCTTCTTTTCAAAATCAAATGTAGATGGAGAATCTAGGTCGTGAGGCTCATCGACGCAATACAATGGTTGATATACTCTGTGCCGGAACATGCCCTGTCAGAGTGCTTGCAACCTCTCGCAAAAGTTTATGGAGGTGTTTTGATTCTCCATGACGACTTTGGAGAGGCATTTGGTGTGAACTTTCAGAGGGCATCTAGTAGGGCTGCGGGTTTCCATGGATTGTTGGAGATTCGTTGTTCTGATAATCAATTTGAGAGTAAAATAGTAGGCCCTTGGTCCAGGAGGCACATACGGACAAACCTTTAAGAATGACAGTGCTCTTGCTATAGAAATGCTAAGCGTTGAAGAAAGACAAAGCTTTGCATTGTCCATGGAGACTAGGGGAGACATCAAGAGTGATTACCGTCAGATTACCAACCGTGGATAGTGTCTCGGCGGGTAAAAAAAAAGGTAAACTCATTAGTCAATCCTTACCTTGACCTTAGTCTCTCTGTCTTGTACTTAACCTAACCTATGCCCTCCATTTTCAAAGGCTCTTCAGTAGATTAGATCTTTAACTCGTCTTTCAATTAACATGGTTTGTCCCAGTCCGCCAGAATGAAATCAATTGAACCCGTCCACTCCACCAGAATAAAAAAAGAAATATAGGAAACAACGTTCGTAAATTCTTTACGTTCTCTGCCAATTCTTATTATTTTGCTTCCATCGTATTGCTGAACTTCCAACTTCCTGTTGATGCTTCTACGGGTGTTCATGTCGATTCAGAATGCTTTCTCATAAGAATATGAAATTCTCTTTTGTGTCCATTCACCGAGACGAGCATTAGACAGTGCTTGGAGATTCGATCTTGTCTTCTTTGGTTTCCCCTGGTCCCTGGTGGTGCGGTTGGGGAGTAGAGAGGGCTAGGGCTCGGCGAGACCTCGATGCCGGGTCGTTCCAAATTGCTATTGCTGCAGCAGTGCATCTTGTTCATCATCCAGGAATTTTTCTAGAATCTTTGCCTTCCTTCCCACGAATTGGAGTCGAATCAAATCGTCGATTGGGGAGCTCCTTCTTTCATTCTTCCTAGTCTCATCCCTGTAAAGAAATCCTTTAGAGGTTGGGGCGTGAAGTTCAGTTTCTATTTCGGAGATGTTTCATGCAGCCCTAAAAGAAGATTCAACGTCAATGACATCGAGGTTGAAGCACCCTATGTCTCTGCGGTCCTTATGGGACAAATATTCAATCCCGCAACCTTCACCTTGTGAACCTCGAAATCCTCTATGTAGTTAGTTATGTAGAGGGGCTTAATGTTTAATGTGCGGATGGCCTGTATGCGCTGCATCCTTTTCGGTGGTAAAGGTGATGGGTTGAGGTGCGGTGATGCCCTATCATTCCCTCACGGTGGGGTATCGGTATCTTGGATATGTGGGCTGACTTTAGCACACTAAAGAAGAGAAGATGTCAGTGTGCTTCTGGGATGTCTTGAGCAGTTCGCAAATCCGGGATTTGACTTAGCAGCTCTAAGATGTCGTACCGCCCCTTTTCCTAGCCCAAGCGGTGCTTTGTGGATCATTGCCTTGAAAATGAGGCAGTTTATAGACCCTTCCTGTCCTAGTGGTATGGTTAACATAAACTTCTTACTCTGAGGCGGACAAGCGGAGGTGGTTCTTTCTCCTCTGGGGTGAAGTCCAATACTACACCACACCGTAGATTTTCTGATGGAAGTGGGTAACTTGATAGGTTTCTGTCTCACTCTTAGTACTCATTCAGTACAGTACTTCATATAAGGTATATTGTTCGGTAACTACGGAAGGGCGAGCCTTTTTAGCTATGATTATACTCGTGATTTGAGCTACATTATGTGCTTGTGATTCACACCACGACTACCCTTGCAGAATGGGACTCCTTGCGGGAGCATACGCAGGGAAGAGGGAACAAAGATCCTTCTCAATTCTTTCACTGCAGATAGCAAGCATCAAAAAGTCGGAAAGAGTTTCATCAGTAAGTTCCTCCCCGCTTCAAGAGACCGAAGAAGGTTCAACTAGCGCTTAGAGTTCGGTGCGAGGATCAACTCCGTACCCTTCCTTCAGATACGCTTTGCACGAGATGAGACAGTGTATGTAATCCGGATAAGAAGGCACACATTCCTAAGACTGGTAATTGCCTCAATGAGGAAAAACAACAACCTAAAAGGCGGACTAATATAAGTTATTCAGCTAGGTAATGCGTTAAAGAGCCGTTATGTAGAAAAAAGAAAGCAGACATGCACACGAAAAGACTTGCAACAGTAAGGTAAGGCTTGACTTGACTTTCCCCGCCACTCCGTCAAATAGGCTTAATGCCTTACTCTAAAGGAGGAATCCGAAAGAATCAATCATCTGTATATATGCATGGCCTTGATCGACACGACAGCAAGACAAGAGCAGGGAAGGACTGGTATTACCTGTTGTTGAGGAAGAGAAGTAGACAAATCTGATGCTAGTCTTTTGCCCCTGTTAGCACTTTCCTGAACCGTCTTGTCGGAGGTATCTTTTCTTTGTAACAAACAGGTTCTACCACCTGGCTTAGTTTAGCTGAGGACAGGACAGCATACGACTCAAGAGGAGTGGGAATAACATGTTCCGTGGAGTTTGAAAGGCGCTTGCAAAATAATCTTCTCGGCTTCGAGGAACTGTCTATGTTGCTCCCACGTAGAGAGGGAGGAGTCTATCCCGGAGGCTTCTTGGCCTTGCTTTCTTCTTGTCTATCTTGTCTGTTTCTGTTCAGAATCACGGTCCCGTTCCCTGCCAAGTCTTGGGCGCTCTATCTGCATATCCCCTGGATGGGGTTCCCTTTGAGATTCTGCTTTCTGCATTATATTATCACCCATTCTGGGAAGGTCATTGCGTGGTCAAGAGACGACCGTGGTGCGTGAGAGGTATTTCCCGAGCTGTCGAACTGTGGCGCTGGAGTAACTGACCTACGGATGCTAGACCCATCCGGAAGATTTCGACGGACCTTGCATTGAGCTGATGACATAGACTTCAGCTGCTGTCTCTTCCTTGATTAACTGTACTCGGACTCGGGTTCCTGGACTTGGTGCATAGTAGGTCATGGAGGCCTGGCTCAGGGCTTTCTTTCGTGGAAATCCACTCCTCTCCACCGGAAATAGGTTGGAGGCTTACACGGTAAGATAAGAGGGAAATCCAGCCTTTGAAACTAGTTCAAATCGAACTCAATGGTTACACAAAGTGTTCACCAGAAAGCGCTCAAGAGAGAGAGAGTAAAGGAACTTACGGAGGAAGGTTTTTTTTTTTCGTAGCCTTTGACTTAACTGTTGGAGCAAAAGAAGAGAGTTCCCTTACTTCCGAGCTGAGCTCGTGACCCAAGGTAGGAATAGAGTTAAGTAGCTAAGGTTTATGCTATGAAAGTTGCAAGGTAAGCAAGGGCAAATTTTGAATGAATAAAATAAAAAAGAAGAAAAAGTTCTCACCTATCTAAAAAAGGCGTTAAATGCTGCTTTGAAGGTCGATGGGGACTTTCCCACGGCTCGTTCTCGGATTTACCCTAGTTCGATCCGCCATAGTCTCAGAGCAGAGATAATGGACAGCTTTCCTCTGAGACTATGTGGTATCAGAGCGATTCGAGATCAATCAGAGGTGTGCCTGTGAGTGTGGGAGACTCGTTAAAAGAAACTTTTAAAGATGCTTGCTCCGTCAGTGTCAGACTGACGAGTTGGCCGTGGAGGATGCGGCCTGTCAGGAAGATCGGCTTTGGTGCTCGATTGCTTAGAAGGCTAATTTTGAGCTTGTGTTCGCTCTCTCCTGTCATGCATCATAGCTGGGTGGAACACAAAGAAAGACATACATCGATTTCTTTTTACCAAGATATATTTTGATAATATGAATATGGGATTTTTCGCTAAACAGAGAACTTTACCTAAGAACAAAGAGTTTTCGCCGCTGAGAGATCACTATTCTCCCTCCTCGTGGATGAAAGGAAGCAATGCCAAGTGTCAAGGGTACCCAGACCGGCGAGCGCCATGCTATCAAGAAAGAGAACCAGCCCCTCTTCAGTATGTATAGGCAGGTCTTTCTTTAGAACAGATTCATTCCAGAACAGAAAACCTAATTTAAAATCAGAATCGCGCTTGGAGCCTATCGCTAGAACGAACAACACACCTGCGAACAGACTTGCTACGCTAGTAGGGCTTGTGGGCAAAGCAAGAGATCTTATTTTATCCTTAAGGATAGGGAAGTCTACCTCAACCTCGGGGGGAGATATCGGAATAAAGTGCCCTGCCTCTGGATTCCTTGATTGATCTTGTCTTATGAATAGATAGGAAGAGAATCTGATCAATCTAGGCAATCTTGTCCGATCCGAAAGAATCACAAAGTCCCGTAACCCGCCTAAGCGTGTGAGTCATAGACTTTGTACACCTTCGCTCGTCACTTCACTTACTGAACTTACCGAAACTCGCTACCGTAAGATCACAGAAAGACGTATTCACCTTAAAGTCTAGGCCTACCTTCTATCTATAGGCTCAAGGGACGGTATGAGTTCTCTGCGATTAGACTCTGAACTCTTCTGGCCTGAACAAGATCACATCCAAAACATCAAGGACAGGGGGGAAAAGCCATTGCCAAGGGTGGTGATGGAAAGCCAAACGATGGTAGGCCGGACTACGAGGAGAAGAAGAATATGTGCCCAGAGCAGAGGTGGGTGCTAAATAAATATGCAAGGGGCCACATGCCATGAGGGAATGCCCCAAGCTTGGGTCCTTGAATGCCACGGAAGAGAGGCAGGAAGCCCAAGCTAGTCAAGATCAAGCTGCTGCAGTGGCCAAGATCTGTTAGCTGCAACTTACAGAATGACTCGTATGGAATGATTAGAGTTTGGCCACAGGAGCAAATGTCTCGAAATAATCGATGCCATACCATAGGTTTGTGTGAAACCTTTTCGCCACAATACGATCCCTATGAGAGCTCCTCTTTTGGCTTAATTAAGAAAGATGGTCATAAAAACGAGATCTTTCATCAGTCAGGCCAGACCAAGTGAGATACTCAAGATGAGTGGCCGATCCCAATTGTTGGGTAAGATCCAGATTCAGATTCCCAATTAGCTGATCTAAAGCACGGGGTTGATTGATTTGAAAGTGAAAGCTCGGTAGCGGGACTGACCAGAACCAAGCAAGGGATGAGCGATTCCCCGTCGGAAAGGAAACTCATGAGGGACCAAGGCAATAGCAGCGTCCCGTCGACAACTCTGACCGGAGCTCGACCCTCTTGTGACCCCATACATATCCATTCCATATTTTATGAAATCACTTAGATAGAAGCATGTTGGATGACAGAACGATGACTGAGTGCTACAAGTATGGATTTTTTCCAAGCAAGTAGAAATGACGTAGGTGATAGATCGAATCGTTTAGTACGCTAATCTTGACAGTTGAATTTCTCGATGGAGAGAGCGTCTGTTCACGTCAGGGTCCGAAGGAGATGTAGTCACTTTGACTTTCTTCTATATGGGGTATGTGTTCAGTGTGCCAGGTCAAAGAAAGAGAGAAAAATGATAGGTAGTTTCCTTCTTGCTTTTGCTTATCGGGGGTTTTGGCAGAATTGGGTTCGACTCCCGTTATACGCGATGTGGCGAATCAGACTGATTCAACGGAGATATGCCTGCATTAAGATTTAAAACTTGTCGTCTACTTTCAGGAAATGTTCGGAAGAGAGAACTTACAATAATACAACGCCGCATTCTCCGAAGATTGAGGAACAAGAAGAGATCTATTAAGAGAAAGATTTATCCAAGAGAAAATCTTAACAGTTACATCCAATCACAAACTACACGAAAGTTGCCCCTTATTCATGGGGATTTACCCATTACAGAGATGCACAGAGGAACAGAACGAACTTCATATATCCCTTTTCTACTCAATCCAGAAACAAGATCGGACGTTATTCCGGTTCGTCTCCATTTTCGTGAAACTATTCCTCAAGCAAGGCAGCCGATAAGTCATCGAAGGGTTTGTGTGAATAATCGAATGGTAAGCATTACTCGTTTGAAAGTTTCCCACGGCGATCTAATATCTTTTCAAGAAAATGACGCGAAAATCCGCGGTGAAGAAATAAGGAGATCTTTCTATATCGAAATATCAGTAGAAAAAATTATAGGAAAATTCCTGGGTCACCGGGTAAGAATGTGGAGAAGAACCAAAACAGAATGGTTCCGCCTACTCAAAACTAAGCGGGGATGCCGCCTGCTACTAAAATCCCGGTTTTTGCAACAACAGTTGCGTTATTCTATGCAAGAAGAATACTTAGAAAGAACAAAGAAGTTTGGATCCGAAAAAGTATGCTTAGGCAGTTCTTTCGCTGAGCACAACAGAATGAAGAGGAATTTTTATCATTTCAAATCCCTATTCTTATCGAAGAGAAGAAACGAGAAAAAGCGATATCTTCCTACTCGAACAAGAAGGAAGATAGTTTACAACTCTTCTTTATATAGTAATTCGACCTATTGGTCCGCACCCCCCCATAAGTTAACTATGAAGAGAAGAATTAAAAGGATCGAACTACCTACTCATTATTCGGAGGTGAATCATAGAACACCAAAAGCGGTGGTATTTTATGGACCTAACATAGGTCACATCCCTCACGACATAAGATTGAAAGATCCAAACCTTCCTCTTCGGAGCAGAAACGGACGTGGCCAAAACATATAAAGATCGGCGTAGTCGCTCATAGGGACATATCTATCTGGATAGGGGATAGTCTAGTCTATCGCCGTCTCTATCACGCTATTAGATATTCGAATATCTAATTTCTTTTTCTTATTTATAATTGAACAAAAGCGAGGAGCATGCAGCCGATGGCGCGAGTGGCAGTAACAAGTACCGGGTTGGGGATACTTTGACGCTCTTTTGTTCCACGACCGAAGGAAAGCACTAAGAGATGATGCTTCCAATGCTACTAGCGATGTGTATCGGCACGCACTTCTTTTAATGTGTCGTCTTTGTTTTTCGTACCCGATCTGGGGCGGCGCAAGGGTTAACCCTTAGCTCGCCCGAGACTCCGAAACCTTCATCGTAGCAAGGGCTGTCTTGTCTTTCCAGTCCCAAGCCGGAGCCGAGCCCGGAATAAGGTAATGATCTTCCGTTATGGAGTGTTGTTTATGTGATACGAGATGTTGAGGACTACTCCGGCTCCTTTGTGTTTAGGGGAGCTCGATAGTCGGCAATCTCGTGCTCCTTACAACAAAGCCGGAGAGCCAGTTCTTTCCAACTATCTTGGAGTTGCCCCCTATTTCGATCATGCCTATCCAGATTCTCTCGATCCAGCCGAACTTACTTCGATGTAAGATGGAGTTGAAGTCTTAGGGTAAGCCGTACGCCATTCGGATATCAGCTGTTTCTGTCATAAGGCAAGCCCCTGCATTTCTAGTGATAAAGGCATCTACTTTTTTCTGCCTTCTCTAGAAAACGAAGGAGATCTTCATTCCAGTCAGTCCGAGCAAGACAGTAGTCGGAATAAGGAAGGAAAGTTGCTAGGGAAGTAGGCTTAGCTCTTGTGCACATCTTTTTTGGGTTTACTTGCTTACTTCTTAGAGTAAGGTGAGATCCTTTATCAATGCATTTCTTTCGAGATGCGAATCATAACCTAGTAAAGATATGCCCCTTGGATTCGACTTTCTTTTCTTATATTAATAAAAATTATAGTGATAGGGAGCGAGAAGGCTAGACATTCGGAAAGAGGTTTTCCCGGTCTTCTGACCTGGAATAAGAAGAAGTCTTTCTCGAGTAACTGAGACTCTTAGTGGTGCGGAGGTAGCTATAAAGTTGCTGTCCGAAAAAAACCGATAGAAGAAGCTTACCTTCTTCTTGACTTTCATCCCACTTGGTGAAATAATATTATGCCTTGCTTGAGGATTTCATCTAAACTAAAAAAGCTCAGGATCAAGAGACTTTCCTTGCTGGGGTTTTCCTTCTCATTCAAAGCCTGGCAATACACTCCTTCTGGAGTTTCTGTCGAAGCACCTTCCTTTTCAAAATCTGTAGCTGGGAAAGAAGTTCTCTGTTCTTTTCAATCCGACAGCAGTCCTTCGCAACTGATTTGACATCCAGAGAAGAGAGTCCTTAGGCCCCAGCCTTGGAAAAAAAAAACTTTTAGCTACCTATTCGAATCGGGGACGTTGGTCGTGGAAGACCACTTCTAAAGAGTTAGGCTAGTAGCCCTTTCTTTCAAGGGAATGATCTTTTCAACTTATGCCGTTGGACTGGTCATCTGTGAAGCTTTGAGTAGCCTTCTTTATCTTTATCCCGGACCGGCAAAAAAGAGTCCTTCTTTTCCAAGCGATTCTGTTCTGTCTGTGGCTTCTTCTAGTTCATGTGCAGCCTACTCGTGAACAAGCCCTGCTAACAGCTCTTTGAAAGATTCTATTCCTATTTCCTGCTCAATAAGGGTCAGAAACCGGGAATATTAATATCAAAGGTCTTCGCTCCGTGATTCACTGTGCATCTGAGATGAAGGAAGGAGGTAAATTTCTTTTTTTTTCAAAAAGAGAAAACTGCCTTTATCCCGACAGAGGATTCTCTAACCGCGGATAAGGCGAAAACACTAGCATTCGATGCATCAATGAATGTGCTTGCGGCCTCTTCTCTGCTCGATGCCTATTCTGTTCCTTCTAAGGGCTAGGACTTCGATTGGTGTCAATAAAATAAAGGGAGAGGGCTTTTTAGGACTACTACTATGACTAGGAAAAAAGACCAGTATTTGAACATCAAGCTTGTGGACAAGTAGCTTTTACGCCAGAAGTCAAACTTGGGATGAGACTTCGTACATCTACGATAGAGTGAAAGGCCAATAACAGGATCTTTCATAAGTGAATCAGAATACCTTTACATCTTTCTATTCACCTTTAATAAAGCGAGCAGTGGCTATCAAAAGACCTAATCCGTCCCTTCCCCACTCTTTATTGGTTCGTTTCGTAGGAATAGAGTAGTAAAAGTAAAAGAAAAAGGGTTTGACCATTTCAGGTCGTAGATGGCAGGTCACCTACCAGTGTCTTAGATTTTGTGCCTTGACCTTTCGGGTCTCGCTAATCCCAGTTGGAAAAAAAGCAATAGGAATCCGCGCGGTACCATTCCTGCTTCTTTCTCTTGTCCCTACCCATATAGGAAAAGAGCTTTCCCACAAAGATTGATTGGAAGACCCATAGCTTGAGAATTCCCCAGTCGTTGTTTGAGCTTTTCCTACTAGCTATGCGCTAAATAAGCCCTCCCTAACCTATAGCAAGAGTAGTGCTACTAAGCGAAGGCGAAGGAGGAAGTTTAGATTGGGACTTTCTCTTTACTTGTTCTTATGCCTATTGGTGAATCAGATGTTCTTCCCCCAGCCAAGACTGATTAGCGAGAGTTGTCGCATATCCGCTTGAATAAGCTCACTCTTGGTTAGCTATGAACACAGAGTGAAGAATCGCTAAGGCCAATCATTCCTTAGTCTATCCTATATCCTATGGCTATTCTAGCTGGGATATTCTCTCTATTAAAGCATATAGGAATCAGAGGTAATATCGTAAAAGTCTAGTCAACAATCATTCCTTTGGTTCCATTCGTTCGCTTACATCGTGGGAAGAAAAGAGATGCGTGCCGGGGGTCGAAGCCTTCTATCAATCGCATGCAGGTCTATCATCTTTAGGCAGTCGCATACTCGAGTGGATTGCCCTATGTATCAGACCAAGAACCGAATTCCCCAACAGGAGCTCTTGGTCTACTACTAGGGATTCAAAATCCACCATAACATACGGAGAGGAGGTAGAGCAATAGCTTGGGTTGACCCTCTTAATGAAGATCGATCTGGCAGAGGAGAAGTAGATCCATTCAAGTCCAAAGCAAGGTGGAAAGTCTCAATTCAATGCTGCGGTTGATGACCGTAGCAATAGTCAAAGGCACTGGAGGGAAGCCGCTGGGGAGGTTATGCTGTTGAAAGCCTAGCTCATCCTAGCATGGCATATCTGTATCCCCTGAGAATTATCATTCCTATTCGATATCATGAATAGGTCTGCCTGTCAACCATTTCTATATGCGAGATGGAGGGCTGCTTTGGTTTGGAGCTATTCCCATTAGGCTGCTTTCTCCTCGCCTTGTCGATATAGCGCATCTTTTTCCCACAGTCCTATTTTCATTTTCGTAGGGGGAATCCTTCTTTTATGAAAGAGAATGCGATCCATCAGACATGAGCTCAGGTTCGTTTTTTCTGTCCACTCCTGCCCTGTGTGGTAGGCTCCCCATGTTCTATCAAGTAGTCCTTCTTGTCCTCTTCGGTCAATCGACATTCATCTGAGCTTGCTTTTTCAAAAAGATGAGGTTCTCACTACCAGTCGGAGTGGGACCCCTATGATCACCTCCACAAGAAAGTGAGGGATTCCTAATCATCTCTTGAATTGGGTCTTTCTCTCTTTGATCCCGATCCTGAAAGCTCTGTTCGCCTACAGGTGAGATAAGCACCTTCTAGGGCTCAGAGTGTTACCTATGACTAAGCTCCGTGACTAGCTCCATTGTCATCATAAAAGTTCTTCTTCATCACAGGCCAACCAAACCGCTAGGATAGGCAGACAAACCTGAACCTTAGAAAGTAGCCAGCAAAGAATTTCCTCTTCCAAATGGTAATTCTATCTATGGCAATCAAGAGCAGGCATAACATTCTCAACTACAACCGCCGTATTCACTCGTGCTTTGGGGTTCTTTCACTCCTTCAATCAGAGGCAAAATTTGACAGGTTCTGTGGGTGAAGGGAAAGGTTGTTGAAGAGGGCGTTAAGCATATGTTCTCAGCCATTGTGATCAACTCGGACCAGGGATCCTCTCTTAGACTCGCAATTCTCCTACTTTGTATAGGGCACTCGTTCTTGTCAATGGTCACAGCTCGTGCTGTAAGTATAAAAGCCTGGTTTGGCAGGAAGTGAAGTAGGTTTGTTTTGAAGTCCCAGCACGGCAGCACACACAGTGGAATTCTTGGGCAAAGCAGTACAAAATCAATCCATTATACCGTATTTCCTGGGTCGTTATCGCCCTCCCCCCGGTTCAGGGTATGGGTTCTTTCTCTATTAAGAGAGTCCCGGTGTGAACTCCCCTACTGATCTTACTCCAGCGGATTCCCGAGAAGCCAATTCTCTCTCTCGATCTACTTTACCGACAAGAGCTCTTAATGAATGAGCAATGACTTTTATTCTAACTATTCAAAGCAGAGGAAATAGAATATTATAGAGCCTATACCTTGAAAGGAATGCTTTCCCTCTGGCTTCCCGCGCCAAGCTGTAAGCATAGCGAGTTAGGTATGGGCTCCGTTAAAGCAGATACAAGAAAGAAAGCAAAAAGCATTCTCCTAAGGATCTCGATTGCACAAGAATGGAATTCAATTTTCTTCCGCGCATAATCAATCATACTTTAGAACTTCAGGACGGCGTAAAAGGGAGAAACTTCAAAGTCATTTCCCTCTAGCTGGACACGCTAAGTCTCCAATATAGGACTAGATAGGACTAGTCCGAGGAGTTCTGTGACCAATGGTGTCCGAATTCTTGCTTTCAACCTCCTATGCCTCATCCATTAAGGTAAAGGGAGGGCTTTCTGACTCGTTTTCTACTCCATCACAGGTATGCCCTTCGCAGTAAAACACACTAAGTCTTCCGAGAGTGCGAATTGCAGCTTATCAGGGCGGGTTCTTTCCTTGCCTTAGGGTTCAACCGTCAGCCTTTGAGAACTAGTCCGATCTGCTGTTCATAGGAGTTTAGAGAAGACGCGGGCATAGCTTATGTGTTCTACGTAGTTGGGAGTAACGCTTCTTATATAGTCTCTTACCCCGGAACTATAGAAGAGAATAGGAACGGGAATCCCCGGCTTTCTAACTTAGTTAGCCTTTCGTTGTCAATCCTAATTACCCACGGAGGGGAAATAGAATGATTTGATGCTTTGTACCTTCTCTGTCTTCAGGAAGCACTAAGTCTTCTTTCATCCCCGGGGACAAAGTCGAAGATGAAATAGTAAGTTCACGGCCTACTTACTTCCAATGGTTGTTTTCCTTGCTGTTAGGCCGATTCTTGCAACTTCTGCGCTTTCCCGCTCTTAGCAGCTCAGGCCGTTTAACAAGATAAATAGGAAGCGTCGGGGAGGGCTTTGACAGCAATAGCATAAATCATTCTCAACATCGATCTGAATATGCTATTTAGGCTTGGAAAGCCATCTAGGAGGCATCTTCTTGAAACTATCCTTTCCGTGCTTTTATGATGCTGTAATGGCGTGTAAAGAGTAAGATAGAGGAATCAAGCACGGCTTGTATTCTCAAACTACGTATGATCTTCTTCCTTGTAGTTATGAGTTACGGTGGTTTTGATCCGGGACTAGGAATCATTTCTCCGGACTTTATTGCTTACAAATATTCCTTCATTTCGAACTTCTCATTCATAGGTTCACAGGAGGACAGAAATGTATGAAAACTTGCTTGGGTTCTTTAACGGCTTCTATTTCATCCAATGCTTTCAACTAGCAAATCTTACAAAGCTGGGGAAATAGTCAAAACTAATCAATCAGATTGATTAGTGAGTTCCCCCGATCAGTAATGGAAGAAAAGGGCGTTTAGAAAGAGACGAATTCACTCTGGTAAGACCGTATTGAAGTCTCTCTTCTGTCTCATTCAAGGACGGGCCTTTCAAACACACTAAATCATAACTACTAACTATCTACTAAAACTGTAACGCTCAGTCTGAACTTCCTTACAGAGAGTTCAGTGGTTCGAAGAGGAAGGAAATAAAGACATGATTTAGCTCCTAGAACACAAACTCTAACTCTAAATAAAACTACTAGCTGCTTTCCTCAAGAGGAATGGAATCCAAGGGTGTTCTAAGTGAATCACAGGACGTGGGAAGAGATGCTAAAGGTATATGGAACGCAGCATCCAAGACTTCTTAAATGGCTTTCGTCTCAATCACAGCAGGACAGGAAGAAAGAGCCTAAAGATCTGTTATAGGATCCTATTGAGCTGATAAAGTAGTCGATTCTAAGGCATTAGTCACAGACTTCAGGGTGAATCCCCCCGTAGTAAGTCCCTACTAGACCAGAGCTTTTACCCGACCCCCTAGCTTCAAGCTAGCCGTCTTGCTACCTTCTTAGGCTGACGGGATGGTAAGACAATAGCAATAGAAAGGTTAGCAAAGATTTGTAATTTCATCACCGGGTAAGAATCTATTCTAGGCTGCTACTTAGTCAAAGACTTCCCGGTAAGGAAGATTCATTGAATCCCTGGGGTAAGAAAAGGGGCTTTCAGAGCTAACTGCATTTCCTAACTATGTTACCACAGAGCCAGATACGGGTTTAGGCAGATCCGAGGTATCAGACTTCTTGACTTGTGACTAAGTCTTACTTACCCATGAAAGAAATCCGTTATGGAGGAAGAGACGATCATCTTAAAAGGCTGCTTTGCCTCCTGCTGTAAGGGATTGTAACTAAACCTTATTAGTTGCTCATTCTCCTCCTGCGGCTTCCTCTCTATTTGCAGTTCGAAAAGGCGGTTAAAGAAAAATTAGATCGCATTGCCTTCCTGGTGGTCAATCTAAGGAAAAGCACTCAACTGCAACTAATGAGGAAGACGATGATCAGCCTAGAGCTGCCGGCTTGACTAGCTCAGTAGCTATCTGTTGTTCCGTTGTCTGCGTTAGGCCTTTCTAAAGGCCCTATCTGTATACTTCCCAGGCTTAGCAGGGAAGAAGCAGGAGGCTATCTTACCGGACCGGTGTGAAGAGCCCAGAGGGGATGATCATCAATGGGTTTTATAAGTGATTACCTAGGATCTGTAATTGAATAGGGGGAAATGCCTACATCTAACAGACCTCCCGCTAACCCAAGTGAGCATTCAAATATCTGTCTGTCCTACATTCATTCATTCGTGAAGGTACTCCTAAGGGATTGAAGACCATATCAACAGGTCTTCCATCTTGCAAATAAGGCATATCTTGTTTGTCTAAAGCTCTAATGAAGAAAAAGAATGGTCCTAAGATTGCCTACTTGATCCGGTACTTTATTCTTCCCCTGGAAGGTTTTTCCCGGATTTCTTACTATCTTCGGTACTGCTTTTGAGAAGAATGAATCTCAAGTTTCATCCGGCCGGGTTCGTCTATCCTTTCGATACTGATTTCTCTCTCTGCCGTGAGCGATTGAATTGGAACGTGTTTTCCGCTTGTGGGACCATTTTATCTATCTAACTAAGCCTTCGATTCCTTCCTTCGCAGGGAGTTCCAAAATGAGTAGGGTAAGCTTCCTAAGGGTATGGCTTCTCCGGAGCGACTAAGGACACACCCAATCAAACGATCGGTAAAACGGGTCTCCTTTGGTACAATCTCCTCGGCCGAGTATATCCCGTACGGTTGTTTTCAAAAAGTAGTGCAATCGCATTCTATGAACGAATTCCTTCATAGCCTTCATAGATAGAGTAGAGAGAAATGGGAGAAAGCAGATTAGCCACGTTCTAACTCTTCGCCATCTTACTATCATAAGAGTCATTTCATTCCAGAGTCTCTGGCTGAGGGATATCTAGTTTAAGTGCCAGTTGCCATTGAGAAAAAATGGCATTTCCCTGCCAGTTTCCTTTGCTGTCGATGCAGGCGAGTTGGGCCTGCCGCTTTCTCAATCGAGAAATGAAAGTGTTCATATAAGCGTACTGAACGATTCTATCTATTACTTACGTCATTTCTTGTCGTCAGTCAGTCTTCATAAAGACAGTTGGCCGAGTCGAGACCCACTGCTCAAGTCTTCCTTTCCCCTTCGAACTTCACTATCTGACTATCGAGAATGAACTCGAATGTTAGAATAGGCTGAAAGAAGACAATTCCCCCTTTATCACTCTCTATCCACGGCCTTTGCTTTTTTAGTTTCTATTCGACTGAACGAAAAGACGACATTCTCTTACGGTGAGAACCCACCAGACTCGCCCACATGGCCCATTTCATGGTGAGCCGTAGGAAGGCATCTCACCTCTGGTATTACCAAAGGGCTCCACAAACAGTGCCTACCAAGCACAGGTGAAGGAATGAGGTTCCAATCTCATATGGGAGTTACAGACCCGCAGGGTAAACAGGAGTTCCGCTAAATGATACCGGCGCAAGGTCAGTCAATTCTTTCTTTAATTAGGATAGATCCCTAGTGCCATCGATTTAGCTCTTGGGAGAAGGGAAGTTTCATTTGGAAGAGTAGGCATAAGAGGTCTTGGAGTCGGCATTAGCCCCGTTGTTGGAGGAGGGCGCTACCCAATAGTAGGTAGTTGTTAAGTAGCTCTTCTTAGTTCGAGTCGGTGCCGGTAGCTGTGAACTCTTCTTTCTCGATGGGAAGAATAGGGTTGGTGTGGCGTAGCCAAGTCAATGGACTTTCCTTTCTTGCTTGAATTTACTTCCTAAACCTCTTCCTGCTCATTGACTATTGGGATAACTTGAATATGACTATGTTAAGGTTTCAGATAACCGCCTCCCATTAGTGATTTCATACCAGTTGAAGGACCCACGAGGCGGTAACTAGAAGGGAGGAGTGAATACCCGGGGATTTGTAATAGGAGCAATTCCGTAGCTACCTTTCAACATATACTTAAAAAAAGAATATCAAATCCTACGCAATCCCAAACTCCTAACATGCCTTTTTAACGCATCTCTAGAAATGAGTTTGGTCAAAGGGTCAGCAACCATTTCATAGGTGGAGATATACTTCATAACCAAATGAAGTGAAGTCGGGTGTCTATGTAAGTATTTTTTCTACCACGGAACTTGAGATCCTTTGCATAAGCTATTGCAGCCGTGTTATCAGAATAGATCACAACGGCTTTATCTTATATATATGTCCCGGAATATCCAAACTTTGCAAGAATCTCCTTAACCATATAGCCTCCATCACTGCTACTGAGCAGGCTACAAACTCTGATTCCATCATGGATAAGGATTTCCTTCTTTCTTACTACACCACGTAATGGCTTCTCCGCCAAGTATGAAGGTGTAGCCAGAAGTGGGTTTTCTTTCATCCCTATCAGCAGACCCATCTGAATCACTATATCCAGTCAACTGAGATTTCCACGTTCAAGGTCAAAGCTAGTCGAACTAGAGCGGGAAGGATTGCAGCTAAGCTAGTTCATCCGCATCTGTTGTCGTAAGGTCTTGGTCCTTTAATCAGTCCGGAGTTAGCATGTGATTAGTTCGAGGCGCTAGCTTTACTAATTGGAGTAGGAGTGGTGGTACTTACTTTCGTTCTTTGGTGGTTTGTATCCATTCTGCTTTTGTTGAAGGAAGGAATAACGATTGGACTGCTCCCCCTGGCGTTAGGGGCAAATTCTTCACTAACAAGGCTAGCCTAGCGAAGTCACTTCCGGATTCACTTCTTTTTTGAGTGAAGTGCACACCCGCGTAAATGGATAGAGGCCATCCTATCAGTTCCATCTCGCATTGAGAAACCTGCCATTCGGAGTCAGTCTTTGGGACCGCCCAGCACAGCGTAGAAGGGGTTGGGTCATCGGACCTCCTTCAAAGGTTGGCGAAACGGGTGAAAGGTGAAAAGTTTGCAGGCTTTGGGTGAATATCATTAAGTGGAGGAGGAGAGCGGGTCAGAGGGCTCCATCCCCCCTTTCTATGACGAAAGACCTAGGTTGATGCCGTGGATGGTCTAAACTCTGCTTTCCATTTGCTAACAGTGAGATAATGTCAAAAAATTCTAAAGGAAAGGGCTTCTTTTGTAGTTGAACCAGTTGTATCCTCGCCGAAAGACACGACAGAAGCCAATAGCATGAAGAGAAAAGAACTTTACTTTTGGACTATTCCCTTGACTACCCTGGGAAGGACATCCTACGATAGAGATTGTTTCCAACCGCGGGAGACAAAGCTTGATGATTCGGTATCGCATTCAAATATGTCCTCTTCATCACAGGCAAGGGGCCAATTCACATCGGGATAAGGGCCTAAAGGCAAAAAGCAATGAACGTCCCTACTTGCCTCTAAAAAGTAAGCAAGGGCGAAAGACAGACTGTATGGCTTGAAAGCGGGTGTCCGTTGCGATCCTAATTTGTTCTTTTGGGTCTAGTGCCCCCAGTGTAGCAGGCTTTAGTAGTAGTTGTTCAGGTGCGATGCACCACCAAACCGAGAACCCCAGCATTAGGCACAAAAGGAATAGGCCACCGAAAAGAAGGGTTGGTTGTGGGAGAGGAAGGACTTCGGCAACGAGTTGAACCCGCTTGACCGAAAGCTTTATTTCCGTGACGAGGAAAGAAAGTCATCAGAGCGGCTACGCCCTCTAAGAAAAAGGCCTTATCCCTTAAGTAGTAAGTCAACAAGAGCAAGACACTTCTTAACTCCCGTTTGATAGCAGGTATGGTTAAAAGCAAGCCTGCTTTGCTAGCGTAAGAAATGAGAAGTTCAAATTAAAAGGCAGTAACTTTCAAGTCGAAAGAAATGGAATCGAGTATGACAGAACCAGTAGCTTTGAGCTTTCACGTCTTTCAGCTCTTGTTCACGACCCAGCTGCTATTGAATCAGCGTAAGGAGATGTCGATGAGGGTACAATAGAGAAAAGAATTCGCTTCTGAGCTAAATCAATCCCGCACAGGTTCTTACCCGTAACTTTACACTCAATGGAAAGCAAAAAGGAAGAAAAAATCCGCTTTGAAAGCGATTCCAGAGACTATAAGAACGAACGACCGGGTGGCAGGTGGGAGCAGTAGAAGCATTGAGATTTGCTTGTTCAGAGATGCATAAAAGTATGAAAGTGGATTGCAAGGGTCAGGCACCAATGCATTACTAAAGAATAACAAACCAGAATAACTTCTCAGGGAGCGTGGAAAGAAGTAGACCTAAAAGTGATATCTGTAGGCCGACCTTGGGATTGATACGCTTCGACTTAGCCTTGATAGGCTAATGCACTCTCTTGATCCAATGCTCAATCTTTCGCTCAAATGGGAATGGCCGATAAATCTTCAAGCTGTTCCCAACAGATCTTGTGAGACAAACTCTCGGTGAAGCACTGCATCTTTCTAGCTTCAAAGAAAGAGTAAGACAACGAAGTGGGATGATTTCCCAAGCTTAGGACTTTGATCAATGGGCACCTTAGAGAGGCGCTAACATGCAAAAAAGCCTTCTTTCGGGTGGCAGATGTCAGCGGTTTAAACCCAAGTAGCTGTGGCCCATGATCCAAACGCAAGCAGTCAATCACGCTATCCTTACCTTGAAACCAATTCCTTCGATTCCGCTTCTGCAGCAGTATAGTTTCTCGGTACCTTACCTTGATGCCTACAGCTCAATTTGTTTTCGAGTGAGGGCAGCGATTTTTCTTTTGGTTGTTCTTGTGGCGTCGTCTCTGGGCGGCGCCTTCGGAGTCCGATATTGCCGAAGGACAGTGTGGACCGCAGCTCTGCCGCAGAAGGGGAAGATGTTGTTTCCGACCAGAATGCCGATTCCGCCATCCGGCCCCGAGGAAGCGAGATTGTGGCACTCCAGTCAGCCATCTTGGTCTCACTCATATTGGGGATCAGAGACAGAAAGCGGGCTGATCCATGAAGCTCAATAAACGCTTTACTCCAATGAACAGACGAACCGAATCCTTTCTCGATGGGAAAGCTTGACCTTAATAGAGTGGACAGGCTCTGATCCTCGCTTTGCTGTCATTGGGTCACGAACGGGAAAAGAAGAAGGAGTTAGCGCTTTCACCTGGTTTGGTTCAGGAATTGGGTGCTATGGAGAAATAGAAGTAGTTTATCCCGTCTCCTTAACTTAAAAGGGGTGGATTGGTTTTCATAGCCCTATTGACCAGGAGAGGAGGCATTACCGCTCTTTGCTTTTCCTTTTAGAGAATCGACTGTGAACTCTGGTCATGGCATGGGAAGCTATCCTTCCTTGAGATATTTATTCTTTATATAAGTTGTTTTGATCCCCGCTAAAGGTAAGCAGGGGAGATCTTTGAACAGCATCCAATCCTTATCTTTTCACTTTCGAGATCGAAGAATCATAGCTATCAGTGCATTGGCAAAGCAGACCCAGACTAGAAAGAACAGAGAGTACATTAGGCTCTGATCCTTTCGAAAGCAAGATTCGCACTAGAAGCATTGGCAACTTTGCGTTGCCTTCAGTACGGGAGAGTCCAGTCCGTCTTTGTTAAATGGCATTTTCTTTTGAGAAGGAATAAAGAGCATCAAAGACTGACTTATCCTTTGAATCACGATCTTTTGAAAGATCAGAGTCGGCATTCTTTGATTTTGCATTCCCGCTGTTTACATCCTCTCGAGTTAGTTCTTGCTTGCACGAATCCCAATGGAAGGAAGGGACCCCTATCGTATCTACGATCGTCCTTTGCCAGGCTCCAGGCTAGAGAAAGGCTATTCCATATCAGCTGCTATGCTAGCTCGAAAAGTACTGAAAGAACTTACATTAGGTCGTGACTTGTGAGGGTTCGGGGCAGGAGCGGTAAAGAAGTAAGGAGGTCGACTAGCTTTTAGCTTGATTGAACGTGGTCAGCATAGTTATTAGTGGGGCGCGTTAACCAGAAGAATAAGCGAATAAGCGCGGCAAGAGCAATAAGATGAAAAGAAGCACGTCGGGTAAGCGTATCAAGAGATACCGTGGGAAGGTTGCCCTTGACGCCAGTCATTAAGGATCTGTTCCAACGTCGGCTAGGACCAAAGGCAAATGCCCTATGAGCGCTTAAGCCGAGATTATTCCGTATACAAGATTCTAAGTGGAAGATTATGAGCCACTGGCGAAGGCTTGATAACTAGGGTAAATAAACGAGTCCGGTCCGGTTGTGGAAGGGAATGGGGCGCATTGAAAAATCCTTAAACTAGTGTCCCCTTTGCAAACTGACTCAGCCTTAGGTGTCATCCCTGAAAACTGGTATAGGGGGGCCCATATAGAGAGTAGACAGCGAAAACAGGAGCTTCCAATAGTAGATCCGCAATCTAGGAATATGCATAAACTGTAGCTCAAAAGAGCTTATCTCCCCACTGCCCTCCATTCCCCTGGCACACACACGTCTCCATAAGACGAGCGACGGGGTTCGGGTCGCTCAGGTACAATGGCTAGTTGGAAAGCCTTTCTCACCTCTTTCTCCGGTAAGCGACCAACAGTACAGCTAGTCGTTCAAGAAAGAAGCCTTCTTTCAGGATCTTGCTACCCCCTCACTTTTAGCTTTCTTGATTCGCTCTCGTCCCTCCTTCTTTACCTCCTCCTAGGGTTACTAGCTCATACCTACCAGCTCAAGGAATAGTAAATAAACTAAGGTAAGAAGGAGTAGAAGGGCAGACTTTTTCGCTCGAGTGACTGCGTGCCCGCCAGAGAATGTCTTCTTTCGTTCTATTTGCAGAGAGGCTGACGTTTTCTTGTCCTCATATGGAGGATTCGCTCTGCTAGTTTTTGTCTGTTGGAACGACTTTCACTACTGAAATGAAACAGCTTGAAGTCAAAGTAGACTACTTAATTCGTAAAACTTACTAGATATTGAAACTTGACTGGTATAACAACTTTAGCATTGAATTTCCCTGTAGAGGGCGAAGAAGACTTGACCTTAATGTAATGATCCGACGGTGCGTGCGGACCACTGCTCCCCCTTTCACTCTATAGAACTCTATATCAGAGTAAGCAATCTTTTCGAATCCTATCTTTCTAGCCTATGCCTCTCCTCTACCCTGGACCATAAGTGGAATTTCTTACTTTAGTGCTGCTATGGAAAGTTGGATATTTCGTTTATCGTGAGAGCTTTCAATTCATATATAGAGTAGTAGCTCATGTTAGACCGACGCCCTAGCAATAGGGGGGAAAGGAGAGTGGGTATGCAGGCTTCTTTCACAAAAGCAAACCGTTGACCTATTGGAATGGAAGGAAGGCGGGGCTTGTAACCATGTCTCCCGAGCAATCTCAGTACATATGGCACAAGATGTTTTTCCACATCTTGCGTTTGGTGCTGCCCCGCGGGCACCCTGTCTTTTGGGGCTTTAATGCTATTTCAAATTTATCTGAATTTATTGGGGGTTTTCCCAGGTGGCTACGTTCCAAGTTAAAAGTGCTTTCGCGTCCTGGGCCGAATTCGGTCGATCTCTCGTTAGCCGTTCTATTTCCTGACAGATTTTTTCTCTTTTTTGGGGGGACGCATTGTTGAGGTTAAGTTCATCAAAGGTGCTCGTTATAAAAATGGAAGTAGGCGGGGCTTTGCGTTTCCGAAATGAATTCAGAAAGGCGGAAACTTTTTGTTTTACTTACTTCGTCTATGGTGGTGTCAACGGGTCCCGGTGCAGCTACAGGCTGCGGTACGGGTGGAGGACCCTCTTGGTTATACGGCGAAGCCTGGCTCATAACCTCGGTAGGTTGCTGAGTGGGTTCGCCTGTGTGTGATCTCGATAGCTGATGCTTCGTGCGAACTTTCTATTCCTTCCAAATTTAGAAAATATCGCCAGGAGCCCGAAGAAGTGGAATCCGATCTCGTGGGTAGCACAGACATACCTATGTCATCGTAGGAATAGAATAGTGCTTTACAAGCACCTCCTATTGCTAAGGCCAGTCCCCCTCTTAGGCCCACCTTCCGCAAGGCAAAAGATACGGCAAAGGAGAGGGCCCGCTGTCTAGACTGCATTTCGGGAGTTTGAACACCATCCCATTTCAACAAAAAATAAAACCCTGTCAAAGGTATCTAACCTTCCTTATGATATGAGTGGAAATCCAATCCCTGTCTTTTTTGCATAAAAACCAGCCAGCCGGTATATATCTAAATATATGGATTTGAAACAGCCGTGATAAGGAAATGACCAAGAGATGAAGAGTAACCAACCCCGACGGAACCGAAAGAGGAAACGAGTGAAACCGCTTTCCCGAAGGGACAAGAGAACATCGTCAGAGCGGCTTCTACCTTAGATATGTTATTTGACGATAGAGATTTGGAACGAACCGCTGTTAAGCAAACCAAGCAACCAACAACCCCAGGAATGTATGTAGAAAAGAGGGCTTAGGAAGAATAGGAGCTTTCTGAGACTCCTCACATAAATAAAGCAAACCAACTCCAGGGATTAGTTATATGAAAGCGCCTGCTCATGGATAAGCGATCAGAGTGACTAATCGGCACAGAGCGAAATGCCACTCAATTGAAAAGCATAGTAGCTCATCGGGGGAGAAGATTGGGGCAAACAGTCCAGCCGACTATGGCTATGGCTGACAAGGAGCCTAGCCCCTAACCTATTAAGTAAGAACAGATGCGCGAGCCGCTCGATTATATACGATCTTGGAATAAAGGGATTGAGAACTACTGCTTAGGCGAAGATTCGCTGTTTTCCAGCTCACTCTGTCTTGAAACCTAACCTTACCACAGGATACCGACTTAACACGGTATTATCAGCCCATTTCGAAGTAACGCGCTGGCTGCACTCCTTAAAGGAAAAAGTTTTCCAGTAAGGACAGCCTATCCTATAAACCTAGAAAGTCAAGTTTTTTTTAGCTCTTTCTTTTCCCGATTGGTTCTGTGTCAGGCAGAGCTTTGCCAAGGCGCATTTTCCTACGTGTGATCGGGCCGAAGTGAAACAAGGGGTCAAAGCGTCGAGGCGCAAGCTTTCTTGATTATCCACGAACAGGGCTTGGGCTTAAGAGGAGCGGAGCCTTTGAATCAGATCCTAGCCCCGTTAGGGCTAGGGCAAGCAACCACAAAAGTGCGGTCAGCATAGGAGCGAACCATCTCAATAAGGGAAGAGCCTGGGCATCTTCACAGACGACGCCATTTTAGGATCTGTCATTTCATTTCGGGCGGGTGGAGTGAACCAAAGACGTTGACGATCGATTCCTTCCAAAGGGAGCTGTTGCCGGCCCTTCCTTACACCATAAAAAGAATACATACCTCCGATCGGACAAGAGAAGCAACTAGAGTTTACTTTTTTGTTAGACCGACACTCAAGACCCAGTTGCGAGCAATAGCGTCTTACACTTTCCCAAAGACCAATACACAAGTGATTCGCCATAGTCTAATCGATTGAGGAGGACAGCAATGACCGAGCTTGAGGTGGGAATAAATATATTTTATGCCTTTTATCTCCGCAGAAGGCCTTATTTTTGAAGCAGTCGAGATGCTTTTCCTGGGAGAACCCTTCCTTGCATTCTTTTATTGTATTCGCTTCAATCGCTCCTGAATCGGCGGATCAAAGATCGGAATACTTTCCTTTAACTGCTAGAGGTGGATGAGAGGCCGCTATTTATTTGCTTGCTTCTCCGGTTCGCTCTAGTTCACCTGGTTTACAACGGTCTGTTTGCTAGGTTTTAGACAGGGGCTAAGGGCGAGTCATCCCTCTTAGCAGCTCTTTCCTAATCAATCAGCTTTTGTGCTCCCCCAAAACAGCAGAAAGACTTTGAAGAATTCCACCAACTACTGATCTCATGAAAGGGAATACTTTTAAACAAGACTTTCTTTCTCTTGCGCCACGCCGGAACGTATGGGCACTGCCTAAAGTTAAGTAAGAAGGCATCGGGGTGGCTAGCTTCCCTTCTTTTCTGGATCTTGACTTGGATTGTGATAGATGCAATTTATCAAGTCTTGATTGAGGGCTTTGCACTTCGCGGTCTCACCTCATAAAGTAAAGGTTCTTTCTTTCCATTCCGTTAGACGAGAACTTGGTATGGAAAAGGGTTCTCCGCGTCGCATCGGTTTTTTTTCATTCAAAGACTGGCACCCCCTTTTCATCTGCATCTGAAAACAGTGGTTAGGCCTTACCTGGACCTTCCTTCTTTTTGCATCTCATCTCTGGCTTGCTAAGTTTTTATACTATGGATTTTAAGTCCGCCCAGTGGCCAGCAGAAAAGCCTTTTTTTTAGGGATAGTGAAATTCCGGATCGAAGAGATTCACCCGTAATAAGGGGGCAAAGCCAGAGGCAAGGCTATAGGCGCCCCCATCTGTATGGGGGAATTTTTTGCTCAAGCTTCTCGATCCGGGAAGGAACTGCTCGCTACTACTACATTACATACGATGCACTAATGAAAGGCTCGACCCGGCCCGGAAGAGCGATCCAGGCATTTTGGAATCGTGATCCAAAGAGAGTCGTGACCGTCAAAGTGATCACAAGAATCCATTCAACCGTGCAGCTTCCAGTAGATCAACTAACTTATGATGGCATTAATAAAATAATAAGAGATTTAGAAGCCTGCTTCACGTCTATTTCTTTTCTATCTATTCATTATCAGTATGTGCTGCATGTCAATTAAGGTAAAAGTAAAACAAACATCTGAAAGGCTCGAAATGAGGTTGAATCGGGTCCTTTTATCCTCCTTGCTGGGTGGAATGGCGAAAGGAATGAGAAAGACTATATAGATTACCTTGCTTGAGCTTGATGAGATTACTGAAAATGGAATGTTTCGGCTGGGTTGGCAGCGACCAGGGACCTTATTTCAAAATAGATCTCTATGGCTGCTGGATTCTCTTAGTCATAGTCAATGGATGCATGGGGAAAAGTTAGGTATATCGGCTTAAAATCTATATCAATGTGGGGAGATACCGAAAAGGTAAACCCCGATTGCAGCCTCCAGAGACGCTGTTCAGCGAGTTCCTATTCTATTCTGGCTATATATCTGGTCTAGCTTGATTTCCTTCGCTTACCATACAAAGCAAGCATCCAGTCTATATTCGCATGGACGAAAGCACCTTTTTCTCCGACATGGACCAAGACCCCGTATTTTCCGATCAAGACAAAAAGCCCTTAACAAGGAAAAGAAAGCGCAGCTCATTCTCCTTAGTGTACAAGGAAGAAAGGAAGGGGAAGTTTGCCTGGTCGATCTATCTACTCCAGCTTTCATCGTAGTTTTCTGGGGAAGGGCGGACGAAGCCACTTTGACAAACAGGAACCAGCCAAGTCAACAAGGTGATGGGAAATTTCCAATTAGATCGATCTTCTTCTTTCTTTGTTATGGATAGAGGTTAGCTTTGCCAGCTGTAACCGATGCCACAAAGGTTGAAAACTGAGATTCCTTGATGCCGGCCGTTCACTTGACGTGAGGTCATTCCTTTCCACTAGCCTATACCCATCCTATGAGGAGCTTTGGATCAAATGGTGCCTAGCCGGAAGCCTGTCTGTCTGTACACACCTTATGACTCGAGTGTACCAAAAGAGATCGGATCCCGATTCAATACTTCCGAGATTTAGGGGTTGTTCTTCGCTGAGAGCTTCTTCACTCAATTACCAAGATTCAATCGACTTTCTTTTTCCGCTCGCTGCCCGATGCGTTCTTTATTAAAGCCCTGCTATACGTGCAAGGATAGGTGGAAGGCACACGCTTCTCTTTACGACGGAAAGGAAAATTTGCTATAATTCTATACAAGTTCCTATGCTATGGCGTAAAGGAAAAGACTTTCTTATCGGCTATTCCATCTATGGGTCATAGACTTTCTGGAGTCTCTTAAAGAGGGGATCGAAGCAAGGTCCAATCCCATTTCTATATATTATATTATTATAATACGATCATCTCACAGATGAAGAAGTGAGCAAGCCTTTCTCCAATGGATTCTAACAGCGCAGACTAGGCATCTTTATCTGATTTCTATTTTTATATTCTATATTAGTAAAGCCCCCTGTTTCAAGGCCAGGGCTTCCCCAGGAACATGGTTTAATTGCTATTTTAATTTAGCAGCATTGGCCGTAGAATCAAATATGGACGGTGACTGACCACTAGATCTGTCGATCGAGACCTTGGTCTTCCTGCAGTGCTATGGGCTTTTGACTCTCTCTCTCTATGGGCTTCGGGCTAACGCCCTAGATCCTCCACTAAATCCTCCAACGGTGAGTGTATGACTTTCTCTTAAGACTACAGATGTACGTAAAGTAGAGGTCCCTCAATTCCACAATCTCTGAATACTTTTCTGGGTGACCAAGACATAGACTAAGATTCCTTTGTATCCGGGCGCTTACCTCGCTTGTTAGGGATCGATGCTTCGCCTCATCCGTGCTCATTGGAAACCTTGACTCTTCAATAGATTCATCTTAACTTAAGAAAAGTGGTACTTTCTGTTTGCCTTCCCGTCTTTTCTCAGCGGATCAGCCACATAGTCCGAAGTCACGTTAGTGACGGGAATGTAGCTATCTTTTGGTCAGGTTTTCTGGGGGTCGGTTCCTCTACTAGAATAGGTTCAGAACGCCTCACTTCTCTGACTTTCGGTGCTTATCTTCAATCATAAGAGGGTCACCCGCCCTAAGCAACATCGGTTCACCATAGATATCTCGAGAACTTCTCTTCTTGACTAGGATAGCGCTCTTCCTTCTCAAAGATTTGCCTTTTTTTTCACTTCTCCCAGCGCAGCTCAAGAATCATTCAGGTATCTACTACTCCGGTACCTACTATTCTTTCTGAACCTGGGGCTTCGCTTGCTCGCCCACTTATCCATGCGTTCTTTGGTAGGCAGCATAGCATCTTTTGGTTTTCCACTTCCAAGAAAGACTTGAGTGAATTAACCATTCGCTTACTCTTGTAGACCGCTCTCCTCGCTTTTTTTGTTATTAGAAATCTTTCTTACTTGGGTAGCCGGATCTTGATAATTCGAATGGGCAAAGCTCTTCCTTCCTTTGGTGATGAAGTTGGGCCGTCTTTATTATGTCAATTCTGAGTCAACCATATTCCCATCCTCGGCTTTCAGCCTCCGAGACTTTCCAACCTTTTCGGTAGGAAGGATCACTACAACTTTACTCAGGTCGGGTACTACCCAATGATCAAGTACCGGTTACAGTACAGGATACCACAACTAATTCACGACTCCTCCATCGAGCAATGCAACTCGAGATGGAACATGTATTATTTCATTCTAAATGGCTATTCTAAAAATATGATATGAAAAGTCTTTTCTCATGAAAAATGCAACTTTGAAATTGCGTAGGTGATGGCAGAAAATCCATCAAGAAATTACATAGATGGAGCGGCTGCTCTTGACAGTTTTCATTTTCGATTGAGAAAGCGGCAGGCCCCAAGAGCACTCCAATAAGTGCACCGAAAGGGCTGCCGTCCGATGGGTACACTATCGACAGGTGTGTCTGGTCTAGTGACTCTCTTCCTACCGCTAGGAGTGAAAGACCCTATTTCACGCCTATAGACGAAATCTGTCATACCCACTCACATTCTTTCTAGTGAATAAGCAGCGCCGGGCTTGGTATGGATACGTATCATCAAAGCTTCGTTTCCTTTGTTCGCCCCGTTCTAGTTCCCTTTTTTGGCTTTATTTTAGCCCACATTGATCAATAAGAATAGCAGTCGTATAGGTTAGCGCTTCCTTGCTTGCATCCTTTCCTCTCTTTCTTAATGAAATAGATATAGATGTCTCGACTGCCGAATCCGTATCCTGCAAACAACTCGATTCTGTTGATTTACTGTCCATTTGTCCTTCAACCGGATTAATGGTCAACGACTTTGACAGCCTTTCCTTCACACAAGGTTTTGAATCCCGCTTAGGACAGAACAGAAAAAAGGGGGAGTAGCGAGATTACGATTCCTTCGTGGGAAATCAACGAAGGCAGTCGCTCCAGCAGCTTTTTTGTTAAGGCCCCAGCTCTTAGCCCGGTTCTTCTCCACCAGCTGCCTTTATCAGCTGCTATGGTTCCCTTCCCGAATGCGAATCTCTATCTCTTTGCGGCTACAGCCTATTCTAATAGGACCCATATTCAATTTCTTAAGTGACTTCTGAACACTAGCTAGCTCTGGACCTACCTATCTTAGCCATGAGCTATCACCAAGCTGAGTTGAAAGAAAAGTGAAAACATGCCTTAAAAACTCATCTATATCTAAACGCGCCCGGTTTAATGAGAAAGAAGCTAGATCATGCCTATGTGGATGACTTGAATAGTCGGGTTCAAGCCCAGCAGGAGTGCATCCAGGCCAGGTTATTCGCAGGGAATATCAAAGACTTTAGGAGGAGTTGGTTGAGGGCCTATATTTCTTAAATCGAGTGACTGGCCCCTAAAGGGCGGAATTCCTTTACTTCTATCTCTGTTGGTTGGCGATTTGCCTTTGAGCGAGTAAAGTAAATCCTATCAGCCTGTCAGCTCAGCCAGTGAAGTAACTTCCGTTCTTGGTTCACTTTACGATGTAAAAGTCTATCTTCTTTTTTTTTTAGTTCTTTCCTTCCTTCCACCCCCTATGATAAAGCTTTGAAAAACTGCCCTTTCGTAGTCAGAATTTCGTGGAAAGAAAGTTCGAGGGAAGATTCTTTAACGTTCGTGGCAGTGAAGTAATGAATAATATTATTATTAACTCTTTTTAAGGAGTGAAGCGCGTTTATAATGTAAGCAAAGACTCTTTATTACGGTCTCCGGAGAGAGGTCTGAGAAAGATCACCCCTGCGCGGGGACCTAAGCCCGGAATTCCATTGAGGAAGATGAAGAGTCTTTCGATTCCTACATCTTCCCCCCAATCGTTAGTAGATATTATGGGCCTTTGAATTCCTTGCTTATGGATGGGAACATGCCTTCTGTTAACCTCCCCTCCGGAACTTATTCAACCAATTAGTCAATCCTTTCACTCTGCCTTTTTCTTTCTCTGGGTTGGGACTTGCGATTGATTCGCCGAGCGGGAGTGACATGACTTTGGCTATCTATGATGGTTCGGGAGTTTTTGAAGCAAGCAGTAGTAATAGTGCTGGTGAGCAGGAGTCAAGTAATCCGAACGTTGCAGTCTTTTTAGTTAGTGCTTTGGAAGTCTCCATGCAAATGGATCTTTCAGTGCCCGGTTTCCACAATGCATTGCCCTTCATAGCTGCATTAGGAGACATTAGATAGACTCCGGTGATAGACTAAGAGAGTCAGCTAGGTAGTACACAATGAGGATTCCCCGCCTTGCTCACAGTATATGACGCGCTAATGATGTCTCCGGAACGGAGGGGTACTTTGGTGGAAGTTTTCTTTAATCCTGAGGAGTATCAGGCTTTCCTTGCAGAACAGTCGATGAAGGAAGCCTTATATGTATGATGATTATATGGCTGCAGTGACGTTTACAGACGACGACCTATTATTATTATATTATTAGGGAGGAGCATAATCGTCCTCTTTATGTCACAGGGACCGGCCAAGGAACCACAATCAATAGAATCTTGATTAACCCAGGTTCCTCAGTAAATTGGATCACTCTCCGAAAATTGCGGCACCTGGAGTTGGATATACAACATATCTCCCAGGAAAAGATTGTCATCCTCTAATAAGAATCCAATCCCTTTTTTTCGCTTATTCCGGCCTTTTGGCTAGTTAGTTTTCTTTGACTGGCATTTATGAGACTAGTGCAACTCCCTTCCTTTGTATTCATCCCTTCTGAGATCGAATGAGGTTTATTCTTTATACGAAAAGATCCGCAGCGCTTACTGATTCAATCACAGCAGAAAAGAGAACAGCGGATACGCATTCCATTGCTAACATCACACCGGTTACTGATGAACGTCCGACAACAGCTCTTATTCCAATGTCTACTCCTACTTTTTCCACTTCGCATATGGGCTTTCTCTACGGCGTCAGCTATAAGTTTGATTACATCGCGTTCAGTTTGAGCTGGGAAGTCAACTAGGTTTTGCTATTCCTTCTCGAGCTTCTATTTCATCCCTTAAAGGAGATTCGATAAAAGATAGAATAGGAAGACGTGTTTCCAGAACAAACAAGATACGGGTTGAGAGGGGGAAGTTAGCAAAGTTAGACAAGATTGGAATGGGCATAGGAACATGTATTGATGTACCAGATCGGCTAATGCTCCCAGGTTGATGCAATGTATTCCACCAGTTGACTGAAGACTTGATTATTGGTATATCGATAGGTCCAGCACGGATTGAAATAGGAGCCGGTTCGACAGGAAGCTTTTGAAAACGCAGTGCACCCAGGTAAATCAGAAACGAGATGAATACAGAGGTTAAACGAGCATCCCACACCCAAAAGGTGCCCCACATAGGTCTTCCCCGAAACCCCCCAGTAACTAAGGTAAACAACGTAAAAAAAGCACCCATTTCTGTACCGGTTCCGGAAGAGCGAAGAAAAAGGGGATGTTTTGTTAATAGGAATAAGAAAGTGTTTATAGCCATAGCGATATAAACAAGAATACTCATCCGAGCCGCAGGAACATGTACATACAGAATACGAGAATTTCCACCTTGTTGAAGATCTAATGGTGCTACCCGAAGACTTAAATGAATAGCCATCGCTGTTAAGAACAACCGAGATCCAATGAGAATTAGCGCATAGCTTCTGGTCTTTGACATCAAAAAAGAAGGTTGTAATAACGAAAGGGACATCTGAGAATTTTGTCCTAGCTAGTGGAACAAGAAAGACATGGATCTATATTCAATACGCAATCAAAGGATTTCTCCCTGCGAATAATTCCCCCTGCTTTGTTTTCGCTTCGCTCGTGCGTGGCACTCCTTGCTCGCGGAGCGGCATACCAAAGGTTTTGGAAGAAAAAAAGTTGATTCCCTTTTGTAACCAAGAGCCCATCCTTGATCCAAGCCGAGTTTTCTCCTCCTAAAAAAGCGCATAAGGGGCCACCCTTTTCCCCTTAGCCCTCCTTCTCACTCCCTAACCTAAGGAATGAAAGAAAGGCCACGTCCAGACAACTACCAAAAAAAAATAGTAACACAAGTTAAAAAAAAGTAATAGATCTTTTTTTAAGTAGGAGTTGCCCCGTGGGAAGAGAATTTCTTTATTGTTTAGTTTAAAGCAATCAATTTCCGAGAAGAGTTTTGCAGGGAAAGCAAAAGAAGAAAGAGGATCGAGACAGGAACCTTACTCTCTTAGCATAGGCTTGAAGCCCTCATGTCCTATAGGAAGTGGAAGTAAGAAATCCTATCCATCTTTTTATCGAAAAATATCGAAATCTATAATGAAGAAATCATATCGTGCTTATATTTATATATAGGATCCTCTAAATCCTCAGACACCGAGACTATGGGGAATCCATATTAACGAAAAGATTCCCAAACAAGAAACCACCTTCCCATCTCCGGGCTTAAGAATTTCCAATTGAACTCCTTCATCCATACAACAGGAATTCTCTAGAAATAAGAGAACCTTTTTTTTTACTTTTCATGCAGTTCCGATTGGAACAAGCATTTTTTGAGAGAATCGTGCGAAGGGCAAGTCCGGAAACTTAGAAACAAAATATCTGTAAAAAGTAAAATAAAACCGGACGAAGAAATCGGACGGGCGGTATTCTTTCGTCGGCCCGGTTTCTCCCTTTCTTGTCTAGTGTATTAGACTCCATTATAGGTCATTCGGAAGGGCTCCGTTTCTATTTTAGGGCATAACGTTGTGGTTGTTCCCTCTCCTTTCAGTCGAGTGACTTCGTACCTCTCCTGACTGAGAAAAAGAAGTTCCAGAGGCTGACTCCATTCATATCGATTTGGGTTTTTCTGCACCATATTTTGATCTGCCTCTTCTTCGATCCGGAATTCCCAACAAATCCTTTACTCCTCGAATACAATGGGATTTCACACCTGGCAAATCTTTCACTCTACCTCCTCTTATTAAGACCATAGAATGTTCCTGCGAATTATGACCTTCGCCCGGAATGTGAGCAAATATATCATGTCGATTGCTCAATCGTACTTTGGCTATCTTACGTGGAGCTGAATTAGGTTTTTTCGGTGTTCTCGTTGAAACACGCGGGCGTACTCCTTGCTTCTGGGGACATTGATCCGAAGCTCTAGTACGGTCCGTGCGCCGTTTTTCTTCTCTACCATGACGAATCAATTGATTTAATGTAGGCATCGCTCTTTCCTTTGTCCTTCCTCCCTATTTTTGCCCTATCACTAGTGATTACTCCCGATCCGAAGCACCCCTTTTCCATTCATAGAGAGATCCAATCGTCAAAATCAATAAAAAGGCCATCATAGACCAAGATCCAAACGGATCAATCTTGTTGGGAGGTACTGCCCAAGGAAAGGAAAAGGTGACTTCCGGATCAGGAATAATAAATAAAATTGAAACAAGATAAAATCGTATATCGAAACGACTTCTGGCATCACCGAAAGGATCGAAACCACATTCGTAGGCCGACAATTTTTCTGGATAGGTCGAACTATTGGAAGCAAAGGGAAAAGGAACACCGAGTGGGATCAAAGAAACTAGCAGACTGATCACTAAAGAGATACAAATAGGTGCAAATTCTGACATGACCACAGCCCACTTGGTTCTTTCGCTCCTTGCTCGCGGAGCGGCATACCGAAAAAAGAAAAGGGTACCAATGAAGTTGACCATTAATGACTAGTTCGAACGGTAATTCTACTTTCTAATAGTTCCGCAGCTCTTACAGAGAATTCCATCATTCTTGGAAGGGGGAGTTTCCAATTCGATTTCTACTCCCCACATTCCTATTTGAAATCTTTTTATTTCATTCTTTTTACCTTTAATTAATACATAATTAATAATATTACTTTGTGTTACAAAAAATAATAGAAACAATAGAATATATCGAATTGAGAATTCAGATAAAATCTCAGGCATGGTCTTGATTGAGAAAAAATGATTCCCTCCAGACGGACTTAACTACGTCAAGCCTGTAGGACTAGTGAAGAACAAAAGTGAGCTGTGCTTGGTTGTTGACCAAAGAAAAGCATGGGAGAAAGAAGCACAAACGAAATGAAAGGGGAATATGATTTTCTCATTCAGCGGTTGCAGCCTATATAGATAGGAGCAAAGCGCTGTTCATGCCACAGCAACTATGTTGCCTACTACTATAATACGAAATTTTCATTGATCATAGCTAATTCTGATTTCATTGTGACAACAGCCGATAAGCAAGCAGCTTTTATTCGTATAATAAGAAGAATGCGGTGCTTACTGATTTCAGTAAAGTGAGGCACTACAGGTATTGGATTCCGCTTTCACTAATAAACCAGGTTTTTTAAGAGTTAGGTTCTTTAGAGCCAGGAGTTGTTCCCAGTGCAAATGATGGGCAATAGAATGTTTGCACGAGTAGGCTTTTCGAATGCCCTGTTGGTGGAGGGTTTGACACATCTATTATCTTGCCGTGCGAATTCCTCTCTTTTTTTATCGCCGATTCCTTGAGTGCAGCCAAAAGAAGTGCTGTTGGTTTGCCTTAGTCCCTTGTTGTCGGAATAACCCCTGTTCTAGAATCCACCGTGGCACTTTCGGAAGAGTTCGGAAGAGAATGGCTTGTTAGCACGAAGGTTTTCAGGAGGAAGCATGGAATGCAGGCTCTTCGGGAGAAACCGAACCTGATTGCCCAGGAGTTAATGAAAAGACGGTCTTAGGTGCAAAAGGCGGTGTTCGAGAATCCGCAGCACATGAATATGAGTAAAAGGAACTAATTGACCAAGGTCTTAGAGAAGGGGCTGCTAGAGGCCAAAAAGACGGGTTTTCCATGACCACGAGCAGACTAGGTTGTGAGGGAAGGAAGGCACTCTTTTTGCAATTATGCCGCGTCTGTTGCAAGAATAGGCTCTTAGCCTGATGACTTTCCTGCTTTACTTGATTGCCATTGCCTTTTTAACTGGGTTTACTGCTTTACGGATAAGGAATTCAAGGTCGTTGGGAAGATCATAAGCTGGTCTAGGAGCCGAAAGAGCTCAACTTACTTAGTTGTAGAGGGCGAAAAGGAGGCTCGACCCACAGGGTGAGCGGTAGGCAGAGAGAGATGGTGAATGAAAAGAGTAAGGGAAAAGTCATCTCATGACTGGAACTGGCTCAAGGCAAGAGAAAATGGCAATTACTTCCCGAAGGGGTTTCCAAAATCTGTTACAGAATAAGCAGCTCTTCTTTCATAAGAAAATGTACTTGGTGCTTTCGTATGTAGAGAATGCTTTTAGCTCTTTTCACGACTCTGCTCCTATCTCATCCGCAGCTCTTGTGGGTCTTGGCGGTAGGGCAGTAGGAGTCAAGGCAATAGGATCCGTAGACGGAAATGGCCTAAGTTGGAAGGGCGGACTCCAGGCCTCAAGGCGATTACTAGTAGATCCCGGGCCGGGGGAATCCCCTTTCTAAAGCTAACGAAAGGAACTATGACCATGGGAATGATTGTTGAATAAAGAAAGTACCACTAAGGAGGCGTCCCTCTTGCCCAATAGTCACTCTGTTCACGGTTAGCTGGGAATGAATGTGAACCAATTGTTGACAGAGATTATTTGATTAGCTTGATAAGGTAGGCTTTCGGATAGTCAATATGATTTAGTGATGGTGTCCGTGGTCTTGTTCAAATGCTTTTTTTCGGGCCGGGAGCTAGAGGTCTTTTCTTTTCCTGTCCACGAATCCCATGCAGGTTCTCGGGAAGACGACGGTGCGATTTCATCTGTTGGAGGCGTAACTGCAGCAGTTAGCTCTACTCTAAAGGTAGTTCCGTTCTCCTCGGATGAGAATCAATAGCTGTTGGAATAGTGGTAGCGGTGTGACTGTGACTTTCTTCTTGAAAAGACTTGCTTTCCTTGGCTAAAAGGTAGTGAGTGCATTGATGCAGAGAAGTTGGAATAGAGTCAGTGTGCCACGAGTGACTCCTTTTGTTGTCGATTGATTTGACTCTGTCTCCTCCCACTCCCAGGAAGGATCAGATACAGATTCTCTCGTCCTGGTGGTTTGGGCATAGATCGGATTTGCCTTCTACGACGGCTAGTGAAATCATAAAGAGTGTGCTCCCCTTGGGCATGAAGCCATTGGATCAGGGCATCCAATCAAAGGCGAAAGGTATTCATTCGGAGTTCTTCCCCGGCAAAGCAAAGTCCCGTCGAGTTAGCTGTTGGAGTAAAGGCATGCCTTAAGGTAGCGAGTTAGTTTCAGGTGAGATGGTTAAATAGTCGATTAGATAAAGGCTGTTGCTACTTCCCCCGAAGGGATAAAACTAAAGCAAGCTACCTTCACGCTAGGAGCCTCTTTTCCTTCTGCCCAGCTCCCCACTTCAACGACGAGCCTTACAAGCTCATAAAAAATTCTTCACGTTTTCCTCAGACAGTGGGAATGAATTCTATTACTTGATTGACATTGATTGACAGATATGTGTACCACACTGAACAAGCAATATGCCGATATGCTTTATGTACCAGCAAAGCCAGCTCGACCGTATACAGTATAAGGGATTCGCCTTTGCCTCATACAGAAGAACTACGGATTGAACAGGACAGGACAACCGGGAAGGGAAGCCTGACATAGATATTGATTTGAACAAAGGAACTCAAACCGGTACCAGAAACCAAACAAGAGATGGAATTCCAGATTGAACAGATGACCGACCTACAATAAGACGAAAATGGAATTCAAAATTCCATTCTCTAAGACGAACTAAAGGGATGTCTCTAAGCAGCCAAGGCCAAGAGCAAGCAGGAGTAGTCATATATGCCTAGAAGGATTCGATAAAAAGAATGTGAGTGGGCAGAAGATCAATCATTGAGCCTTAGGCCACTACCGAGCAGCAATGGAGGATCATAACACTTGAGAGATGATCCCTACTTGAAAAGGCGGAGACAATACCTCTTGTTTTGTTGCGACAAATCGAGTTTCAAAAGCCCTTTTATCCTTCACATTTTCAGGCACACCAGTCAAAGATCCAATTCAAGTTGGGAGTGAGCTTTCAAGAAATTCCTTTATGCAGATAAAGAGGAGCGATAGCTTAAGGCTAATCCTTTTCACAATCTGTAGCCGGGGAATCAGGTGTCAGTTCGCGTCCTAAACCCGATTCTTCTGGTCCATCGTGATTTGTCAACAGATTTGATAGTAATGGGTTCACCAGTGCATCGTAGCGGGTAAGAAGAAAAGGAGCAGCTTTCGCTTCTTCACCAGGAATTTCTATGAGAAGTTGACCGGTAAAGAGCCGTTAAGCGAACATCAGAAAAACAAACGTCCATCCTGCCTTGTAATGACTTTGAGCTGACTTAGCTACAGGCCGCTTCGCTGGGACTTTTTACTCGTGAGACCAAGATAATCAACCTAAGAAAGATTAACTATTAATTCTCCCTAAGTAAAAGACTTAGGCTACTATTAATAGTAATAGGAAATAGAAGCTAAGTAGCTACACTTTCGTGCCGGGCCAGCTAGAACAGCATCGAAGCCAGCTATAAGCCCAGAGTCGAAGACAATGGTAGAGCCGGTTGCTGACTTTCCCGATGGAGCTGTAGCTAGGCGAAGAACTGAGTCTAACATAATCGTAAAAAAGCTTTTTGACTGGAACCTTGGGAGCTATAAAACCTGATCCTCACCTCTATTCCCCGGGAGTCTAACTCGTCCAGTGTAGCGGAAGCAGGCGATAACAAGAGTAGCTTGTTCCTGTTCGTCTATTCGGGACGGGGCAGGCAGCCCGCATACATGAAGAGAAGAAGAGAGGGGAGGGGTTTCCCTGAGATGAGGGTGTCAAGGCGGTCGAAGAAGGCCACAAGTGGAAGCAACCGATGCTTTGGTCATTCAGTTGACTCCGCCAGTCCGTGCTTGCTGTCATGCTGGCGCAGGGCTTTCGGCCTTACCTACTATTGGATTGGAACCAATGACTCTCGCCGTATGAAAGCGATACTCTAACCGCTGAGTCAAGTCAGATAAAATGGACCCCTATAAGAAAGAGAAAGCGTTATCACTATACGAAATATCGGCCTATTCACTCAGCTAGGGAATAAGACTAACCCAATTTCCCTATTCACTGAACCCAAGACTAAGGGAAAAGATAACTTCCTTTGCTCCCTTCCTTCTACTTATAGGAAGGAACCCGGACTCCTAACTAAAACCTCTCCCGATTGATTGTCTCGATTTCACTGCCTTGGTTGGCCACCATGCCTACTTCTTAAAGCCCTTCGTACTGCAATCCAATCAATCGATCGATCAAGAGGCTAATCTCTTTTGTTTGGGCCGGTAGCTAAAAGAAAGTCCTCGCCTTCTCTTGAACAAGGGAAGGGCAGCATAGCATTAGCTTCAATTGAACAAGCTCAACCTTGAAAAAGAAAGGTGGTAGGCCGAAGAACCGTTGAACGCTTCAACTTGGCCACTGAAGAAGGCGAAGGCTGGGCAAGAGACTAGGCCAACTTACTGCTTACTGCCATGGTTTAAGCTTTAGGCTCCATAGACGGAACTTTTTTTTTTAGGTATTAGGGAGGGGGGGACACCACTCAGCACCTAAGGTGGGGTTCAATGCCTAACAAAAACGGCCAAAAGAAAAAAAAAGAGATGTATGGCTGAGAAAGAACGCATGCATGGGGATTCTGTCTTTCGGAGGTTCGATAATCTATGATAGGACATCTAAGGCTAAGGAAGGAAGTCCATTACTGAGAGAAGTGGTGATCTCGTCTTGCTTGCTGGGAGAGAGAAAGCTTCCGGACCACCTTTTCCAGCCAGATAGCGAGCGATCACTCAGCAATGAACACTAACTGAAAGCGGCCGGGAAAGAGTAGCCATCCCTTACGGGAATCGAACCCGTGTCTTCGACATGAAAAGACGATGTCCTAACCACTGG